ACTCCAGATATTAGAAATGCCAAAATTGGGATAAGACTTGAGATTATTAGAAATGCCCAGAAAATGTCGTATTCGTAAAGCAGAAACATACAAGCACTCCTATGAATGTAGAAAATGAAAATATGGGCGATTCATCAATTTGAATTAGAATTCATTATTCATTGTAAAGTTATCCATAACTATAAATTATTATTATATTATGCAAAAGGAATTTTCATTTTGCTTAAACCGTCTTAGTTTCTTTTGTTTGCTGTAGGACATAACATGTCTTCTTTCAAGATTCATTGACTAGAATCTTTCTGTTCTAGAATTTCTAATTTCTACTATATATAATATAGTAGAAATTAGAAATAGATAGTATAAATAGAATTTATATATAAATATATTATCTATTATCTATAATAATATAAAGTCTAAATTCTAAATAGAATTAGAATTTATTCTATTGATATTATAGTTAGGGCTATACGGACTCGAACCGTAGACCTTCTCGGTAAAACAGATCAAACTTATTATTGTAAAAATGATTCGAACTGTTTCAAAGACCTGACATGCATTTTTTTTTGCATTGGGCTCTTTCATTAACTGATAGAAATCTCAGCCAGTCTACCCTATTTTTTATTAACATGAATATATTGATTAACATGAATTTTTTCATTAAAAAAAAAGTATTCATATATTATTATAAATGTAATAATGGATGGCTCCGCGTGCTCTGATTCAGCGTTTTGATTCCGATCCAGGAGCAATACCAAAGTGTTTCAAAGAAGGGTTATCCTGACATAGGTATGCTTTCGGCCTAGATGAACCTAAGTTAAATAAAGTATCTATTGCCCTGCTTAACTTCTTAACTTAAAGCATCCAACAGGAAATATGAGACTTCATACACCTTGAATAGGACGAAAAAAAACGCTTTGAGCTCTTATACTCACAGTGCCTAGCATTGAATAGACTGAGTATTCATCTTATGAATCAATATCTCAAATCAATGATGGTTTCCATTGGGGCCACCTAAATGGACACCAAAATCGTACCGAACACTTTGTCAGGCTTTTTTTTTTCGCTTTTGTTCCCTAAAAGTAATGGAGTAAGACATCGATTTCGATTGCTCAATAAGATCAATTCTTATCTTATGATTCTATGATGGACTTCTCTAAAAAACATTGGCGCACGTGTAAACGAGGTGCTCTACCTAACTGAGCTATAGCCCTTGCGATACATATTTTATCGGTTAGATAATTTATTGTCAAGACGCATATTCCAGAATCCAATCTTCTACCTCTTTGAGGAGTATTGCTTATAAATAATATTCCATTTATAATTACATTTATCATCCATCAAAGGAAATGCGAGGGGTCCCCTTTACTTTCTCTTTGTCATTTTATTTTTCTTTGTAATGAGAAATAACCTACTTAACTCAGTGGTTAGAGTATTGCTTTCATACGGCGGAAGTCATTGGTTCAAATCCAATAGTAGGTATAATTTCTTAACTTATTAGAGTCCATCGTAGTTTTTAGACTATTCTTTTTATTTTTATTTTCTATCTTTTCCATCCTATTCTATTTATATAATATTGTATTGGACTATTCGAATCCTATTCCGCTTGATTCTATTTGATTCTATTGAAATCCGAGTAATCAATAGAACTTCTTTATTTCTTTATATAGGATAAAGAAGTTCTATTGATTACTCGGACGCAGAACCAACTAGTTATGCCATCTCATTGATAGCCTCTACCCGTGTCCTAGCTCGTCTGAGAGCAAGATTTGCCTCAATTGTTTGCCTCTTTCCTTCAGCTTTTCGCAAGTTAGCTTCTGCTATTTCAAGGGTTTTCCGAGCTTCTTGTGGATCAATATCACTGCTTTTTTCCGCACCATTTACTAAAACAGTGATTGCATTATTTCCTATTCTAGCAAAACCACCCATCAAAGCCATCGTTAACCATTGGTCATTTAAGCGTATTCTCAAAAGACCTATATCTATTGCTGTGGCAATAGGCGCGTGGTTTGGTAATATGCCAATTTGTCCACTATTGGTAGATAAAATGATTTCTTTCACTTCTGAATCCCAAACAATTCGATTGGGGGTTAGTACACAAAGATTTAAGGTCATTTCTTCAATTTGTTCTCCATTTCTAAAGTCGTAGCCTTCACAGTAGCCTCATCAATGTTACCTACCAAATAAAAGGCCTGCTCAGGAAGACCATCTAATTCCCCGGAAAGGATCAATTTAAACCCTCTAATAGTTTCTGCTAGACCTACATATTTCCCCGGAGAACCCGTAAATACCTCTGCTACGAAAAAGGGTTGTGATAAGAAACGCTCTATTTTTCGTGCCCTTGCTACGGTTAAGCGGTCCTCTTCGGACAATTCGTCCAACCCCAGGATAGCTATAATGTCCTGAAGTTCTTTGTAACGTTGTAAAGTTTGCTTCACTCTTTGCGCAGTTTCATAATGTTCCTCACCAACAATGCGGGGTTGAAGCATAGTTGACGTTGAAT